GCCTACACAAGCAAATTGTTGATAAAACTCCAAAATGGCATTTTCTTTTGACCCAATTTTTTTTTTCTCTTTATCATTCAGGAAAGACAAGAAAATTTCAGGATAGCAAACATTCTCTAAAATTTCTCTTAGATTCAAACCCATAGCTGATGATAGAACTAGAATAGATATTTTCTGTTTCCTACTCACACGAGCCCATATCCTTGCTTTTCGATCAATCTCTAATTCTAATCTTCCTCCCCAATCTGATATTATGGTCCCGGTATAGACCGAAATTCCGTTATGGTCCAATTCTGACCGGTAATAGATACCGGGACTTTGCAATATTTGATTGATCACAATTCTGTATATTCCATTTACTATAGAAGTTCCCAGGGAATTCATTAAAGGAATGTTTCCAATAAAAAGAGTTTGTTCTTGCATATCCCTACTGGTTTTCCAAATTAATCCCGCGGATACATATAATTCAGAAGCATATGTGAGTGATTCATATACAGCATCTCTTTCTTTTATCAAAGGTTCTACCAATTGATATGTTTCCACAAATAATTGAAATTCAATTTCTTGATCTGTATCTTCAATTTTTGGAAACTTATAAAGTTCTTCTGTTAAGCCCTGATCAATGAATCTACAAAATCCTTCAAATTGTATCTGATTAAAACCAGGTACTGTAGACATTCCCTCATTTCCATCCCCGAGCATTTTGAATTTCCCTTTTCTCGAAAAAATTCCATTATTGACCCATTCTTCATCAAATCATATGGATTGATTTAGCAATGATGGAATTTCTATTTTGTTTACTGAATCACATGAAATTTGACCCACCCTATATATGGAATGTATGAAATGCATATGAACGGAGGAATAAAGACAATTTTATATTCAAATTGGAATTTGTAACAGATACAAAATCGAAAGGAATTAATAAATGTCACTAAGACTTATGGAGTTTTGGATAGAATATAAAAAAAAAAGTGATTCCATTTCTACCATTATTATGATATTACATATTCTAAATGATATTACATATTCTAATCCGATTGGGTACCAGAAAAATAAATGGATTCGGTATTTAATCTATTCGATGATATAAAGACATTATAATCATCAAAAATATAGAGTTGATCTTTTTTGAGCACTTAACTTTTTCATGGATTCTATTGTTCAACAAATGATTCGCATAAAAGAGAGATACTTTTACCTTTTTTTAGTAGAATACGATCGAAGGGCGTAATAGAGTAATAAAGTTTGTATTTATTAACCATGTGTAGATAGCTATCTATGTTTCCTCCTTTATTGAAGTTCTATTCGGGACAGCGCGTGCTATGCTATATCAAAATTTCCATTTTCTATTCCATCTATTGAATGAAAAATTGAAGCACTACAATTTACTGATAATTCTCTTACAATTTACTGATAATTCTCTATAGGCATCATATATAGATAGGATATCCAATTAAATATTTGTATAACAATTTATGTTCTGGGGTTTACATATACTTCTATTTGATGTTATAATAGAAATTGGGAAGGATTTTTTTTATGGAAAAGAATCAATACTGATTAGTTATATATCAATTTGGATTGTCTTATATCATTAGGATTAAGAAAAGACAATTTTGGATTCAAATCCAAGAATCGTTCATGAATTTACAGTCACATTTAATAGTTAATGGTTCCAATTTGTCCTAAATTTTGGCTTTTGTGACTGAAAAACCACATTTGGTTTTTCAATTTTTCAATATCAATAGAAAAAAGAGAGGGAAAATTTGTAAATATTTAGGTTTTGAGATACTATACATACAACCGAAGGGATGGATCCAATCCAAAAAACGAAGGATTTTTTCGGGCAAGGGTTAAATTTAAGAAAACGGGATTCAAGATGCAAGTCCAATAAAAAAAGAAGTTTAGGAATTCCCCACCCGACGCAAACAAAGGGAGACTCTTTTTTTCATCTATTTTGTAGGAGATCATACATTTTGGCGGCATGGCCGAGCGGTAAGGCGGGGGACTGCAAATCCTTTTTCCCCAGTTCAAATCCGGGTGTCGCCTGATCAAGAAAAAACTCGAAATCTCTTATTTCGTTTTGCTAATATAACTCGCTGAATTTTTCCCCAGCAGAAGCAAACAAAGTAAAAGGACTCTTGAGACTTGCTTGCTTGGTTCTAAACATCTGGAAGTTTGACTCTCGAAAGCTAAAGTGCTCTAAATCCTTGCCTCTAGGATTCAAGGACAGATTATAGTGGTGGGAGGTCTCTCATATAAAGATTTATTGATTCCCTTCCACTACTAATGTAGTGTTTAATTACCGGGTCCTGAATTAGATTGGATAGCCCGACGGAAAATCGAATTAGTGGTTGTGGAAAGGGCTGAAGATACTTTCTATACAGACTCAGGAGAGTCTCTAAGTCCTCGGTATCCAATAACAATTCGATGGAAAATTGGCTTTCTAAAATTGAAATGAAAAAAGAAATTCTTTCTTTTCAATAAACCCTAGTCA